TTTTTTCGGAAGAAAAGGAGGATCCGGACAAAATCGATGAAAGGGAAGAGATCCGAGTGAATGAAAAGGAAAAAACAAGGGATGAATTCAACTTTCAAGAGACATTCTATAAAGATAGCCAAGTTTATAAAACTTCTTATATGGATAGGAATAAAAATAAAGAGAATTCGAAGTTAGAAATATTTAAAGAAGATCCATTTTTTTTATGGTTTGAAAAATGAAATAAGAAATTATAATAAATTAATTATTCCAACTATTAAATAGAATAAGACTATTAAATCGAATAAGAATTTCATTTTTTTTTTGTTGAAAAAAAAAAAATAGAACTTATAAAAAATTCAAATTTAAAAAATACAAAAAGGAATAAATTAATAAAAAAATGAATACAAACAATAAATACAATAAGAGATAAGAAGAGATGCGACCGCCCCCTACATATTTGATACCTTCTCCGAAAAAGAAACTTGTAAGACCGAAACCATTCGTAATTCCATCAATTACTCGTCTATCCAAAAAATGAATTAGTTCAGCTAGTCCTCTTATACCCTGAGTTAAGGATATTGTATAAAAAGCATCTATGTAACCACGATTATATGACCAATCATATATCCCATTTCTTATTCTGTCCCCTAAAATTCTATTAGGACCTCTTTTAGAAAAGGAATTTAGTAAGTTCAAATTTTGTAAAGATGAATAAATAGGCTTATATAAAAAAGACGCTATAAATATTCCGAAAAAAGCTATACTGACAGAAAAACTTGCATTTGTCACAAATTCATACCAATCCACCGAATTATTTGAATTCGGATGTAAAAGGTTTATAGACGGATTTAACAATTTAGATAATATATCCAAATGAATTTCTTCTTGATTAAAAGCAAAGGGAATTCCTACGACCCCAACAAACAAAGTAAATAGCACTAATATAACCATAGAAAATAACATGGTATTGTCCGATTCATGAGGATAAGAGAAAGTATTTTTAGTGACAAAATGAGTAATAGTAATAAAAGGGCGTATCCTGTTTTTTCCATTACCATCAATTTGATATGTCTTATTCGAAAAAAAAGAAGCCCTTTCATTATTATTCATTGTCAATAAACTTAATAAACAAAAATGATTTTTAATCGTTTTTGGCACTTCTTTTCCCCATAGAGATATTGAATAGCAGGAACTACTTTTTTGACCATTGTAATTTTGAAAATGAACATTGAAATGTCCCTCAAAAGTAAGTAAATAGATTCGAAACATATAAAATGCGGTTAATCCTGCTGTGGAACAAGCTATTATTGCGAAAATAGGTGAATACAACCAACTATCATTAAGAATTTCATCTTTGGACCAAAAACAAGCAAGGGGGGGAATACCACAAAGAGAAAGTGTACCTACTAAAAAAGCAGTTTTTGTAATTGGTACATGCTTTTTTAAACCTCCCATAAGAACCATATTCTGACTTTTATCTGGAGAATATCCAACAATAGCTTCCATTGAATGAATAATTGATCCGGATCCTAAAAACAACAATGCTTTTGAATAAGCATGAGTAATCAAATGAAATAAAGCGGCTCGATAAGACCCCATACCTAGAGCTAACATCATATAACCCAATTGAGACATTGTAGAATAAGCTAAACCTCTTTTAATATCTTTTTGAGCAAGAGCTAAAGTAGCTCCTAATAATACTGTTATTATACCTATTAAAGATATGAAATTCATTATGTAAGGTATGATTATAAAAAGAGGAAGAAGTCGAGCTACAAGAAAAATGCCCGCTGCTACCATAGTAGCGGCATGTATAAGAGCCGAAATGGGAGTAGGGCCTTCCATGGCATCAGGTAACCATACATGAAGGGGGAATTGTGCCGATTTCGCAACTGCACCTGCAAATAAAAGAAAGGCACACAAAGTAAGAAATAAAAAAGGAACCTCATTATTATAAATCAAGTTATTCAATATTTGGAACAAATCCCGAAATTCAAAACTACCGGTTATCCAATAAAGACCTAAAATTCCTAATAATAAACCAAAATCGCCTACACGATTCGTTACAAAGGCTTTTTGACAAGCAGTCGCCGCACTAGGTCGTGTGAACCAAAAACCTATTAATAGATAAGAACACATTCCAACTAATTCCCAAAAAATATAAATTTGTATCAAATTCGAACTAGTAACTAATCCCAACATGGAAGTATTGAAAAAACTCATATAAGCAAAAAATCTCAAATATCCTTGATCATGAGACATATAATTGTCACTATAAAAAAGAACCAAAATTCCAACAGTAGTAATTAATATTAACATAATAGAAGTAAGTGGATCTATTAAGTGACCGAACTCTAAAGAAAAATCATTATTAATGGTCCAAGACCATACATATTGATAGATAAAACTTCTATTTATTTGCTGAATAGATAGATAGACCGAAAGTATCATAACTATACTTAACAAGAAAATACTAGGAAAAGCCCACATACGGCGAAGATTTTTTGTTGCCGTTGGAAAAAGTATAAGTCCCACTCCTATTAACATAGGAACTGGAAGTGGAATGAAGGGGATAATCCATGAATATTGATATGTATATTCCATAAAAAAACCTTTTTATTTTTTTTTTTTTTTAATTAATTCTTTATAATTCACCGGCTCTTATATCTTTTTATAGGTTCAATAAAAAATCAAGATATGGAATACTTAAATAGAATTTTCTATTCCTAATTATTCTGAATCTTTCTTCTTTAACCAATATTTCAAATATTCAAATCAAGAAGTTAGAATTGGTCAAATGATATGAATATGATCAAGTTACTATTTATATTTAAAATGAAATAAGACAATAATTCATTTTATTAATATTGAATATTAAGTAAAATTTTTATGAAAATGAAGAAAAAAATTCAATTATTATTACGTATTACGATAATTTATATGCATAGAGCAAATAATTACACCAAAATCGAGTAGTTAATACATTACTTTATTTTGATAGAAATAATAGGATGGTCCATACCAAAACGGGCGCAATAAAAAAAAGAACTCGTTTTTTTTATTAGTTCGTTTATTCATAATCATTAACTAATTCATGATAGAACTGATTATACTCCATTCGAATAAAAGATATTTTTTTCCTTTGTAGAAAACGCTAGAATATCCCACACTTTTCTTTCAATACCAGGGAGAAGAAATAGAATTAAAAGAAAAGACGAAATTACTAAGATAACTTTTAGAAAATCATGTATTCTTTGATTAACTACTAGTTTAATTCCAATTTTAAAATCAAAAAAATGTGTACTCATTCTTTTCTTTTGAGTTTGAGTTTGACCAACTAATAAAAAACTAAAGTAATTTCAGTAATTTGGAATTTGTTAGGTAAGGATTGGTTTTTTTTGAACTTTTCGGTGTATTTTGTTACATGTATAAATATAGCACGACGAAAATAGACAGAGATATAAAAAAAAGAAAAAATGGAATTGTTTGACCAATAGATGTCTTTCACATTCAACTAGAGAAATGAATAACTTTTTTTCAAATTTTTAATGGCAGTTCCAAAAAAAAGTACTTCTATATCAAAAAAACGTATTCGCAAAAACATTTGGAAAAAGAAGGTATATCGGGCAGCGTTGAAAGCTTTTTCCTTAGCGAAGTCTCTTTCTACCGGGAATTCAAAAAGTTTTTTTGTACGACAATTAAATAGTCAAACACTAGATTAACTAATCTTAATCTGAAAATGGTACTTTTTTTTTTAAAAAAAAAAAAGATACAAGGTTTCACTTTTTTTTGAATATGTTTCATCCGGTGGGGATTCTTATTTTCCTCATCGGTACAATTATCTGTCATATCATCATAATAAATAAGAAAATTACAAAAAAAGTTTTTTCTTAGACAAAATGTTCAGTTCAGGCCAATATCGAATTAGTTTTCGAAATCCTAAAGAAAATTCTTTACATGACGAAAAACCAACCTAAGGCCTAAGGGTTAATATAAAGCTCTACAAATAGTTAAATAAAAAAATTTTGAATGTCACACTGTACTGTGATCCATAAAAAGACTTTTTTTGTTCATTGATAAAAAAAGTGCATCTTCGATTTTTAAAATCAGATAAATGAGAAATTAAAAAAAAAAAAAATGATAATAAAGATTTTTATGGGGAACGCTTCAATCCATATTGAAACGAAACGAGTTTTTTCTCATCACTTTGAATGAAAATGAAAAAAAAATATGGAATTGACTCCTTCAATCTCGACGATTAAATAATAATAGATTATTATTATTTCGAGTACGCCGCTATGGTGAAATCGGTAGACACGCTGCTCTTAGGAAGCAGTGCTAGAGCATCTCGGTTCGAGTCCGAGTGGCGGCATGGCATCTTCTAAAACAAATGGAATAAGTCCTATAATAAATTCAATTCCTGATTTCAATTCCGTAGAATTGGTTTACCCCACTTTTTCATTTTAATAAAAAAAAAATTATGATATTTTCCACCTTAGAACATATATTAACTCATATATCCTTTTCGATCATTTCAATAGTAATTACTATTTTTTTGATAAGCTTATCGGTCGATGAAATCGTAGGACTATATGATTCGTCAGAAAAAGGCATGATAGCTACTTTTTTCTGTATAACAGGATTATTAGTCACTCGTTGGATTTATTCGGGACATTTCCCGTTAAGTGATTTATATGAATCATTAATTTTTCTTTCATGGAGTTTCTCCGTTATTCATATGGTTCCGTATTTTAAAAAACATACAAATTATTTAAGCACAATAACCGCGCCAAGTACTATTTTTACCCAAGGCTTTGCTACTTCGGGTCTTTTAACTGAAATGCATCAATCCGAAATAGTAGTACCTGCTCTCCAATCCCAATGGTTAATGATGCATGTAAGTATGATGATATTGGGCTATGCAGCTCTTTTATGTGGATCATTATTATCAGTAGCTCTCTTAGTCATTACATTGCGAAAAGCCATAAGGGTTTTTAGTAAAAAAAACAATTTTTTAA